GCTCACGTAGCTTACTCAAAGCATAACACTGAAGATGTTAAGACGGACCATAAAAGGCCCCGAGGGCACAAAAGCCTGGTCCTAACTTTATCATCCGCCTTAACCAAATTTATACATGCAAGTATCCGCAGCCCTGTGAGAATGCCCCCAAGATCCCACCCGGAAACGAGGAGCAGACATCAGGCACGCCAATCGCAGCCCAAGACGTCTTGCTCAGCCACACCCCCAAGGGAGCTCAGCAGTAATAAACTTTAGGCCATGAGTGAAAACTTGACCTAGTTATGGTTATAAGGGCCGGTAAAACTCGTGCCAGCCACCGCGGCCATACGAGTGTTAGCCCCAGCGGATGGTCGGCGGCGTAAAGAGTGGTTAGGGGCCCTTACAACTAAAGCTAAATGTCCTCAAGGCTGTTATACGCATCCGACGACATGAAACCCCGCCACGAAAGTGGCTTTAACCCGACCCGAACCCACGACAACTGGGACACAAACTGGGATTAGATACCCCACTATGCCTAGTCGTAAACACCGATAGACGACCTACAACTTCTATTCGCCCGGGAACTACAAGCACCAGCTTTAAACCCAAAGGACTTGGCGGTGCTTTAGACCCACCTAGAGGAGCCTGTCCTAGAACCGATACCCCCCGTTCAACCTCACCACTTCTTGCCCAGCCCGCCTATATACCGCCGTCGTCAGCTTACCCCGTGAGGGGCTAATAGTAAGCTTAGCTGGTACAACCCAAAACGTCAGGTCGAGGTGTAGCGCACGAAGTGCGGAAGAGATGGGCTACATTTTCTGACCCAGAAAACTACGGAAGGAAAAATGAAAAGTTTCCCAAAGGAGGATTTAGCAGTAAGCAGGGAACAGAGCGCCCTGCTGAAACTGGCCCTTAAGCGCGCACACACCGCCCGTCACTCTCCCCGAACCCAACCCAGCCATATCCTATGAAACCACAATACATAGAGGGGAGGCAAGTCGTAACATGGTAAGTGTACCGGAAGGAAGCACTTGGAATATACAGAGTGTGGCTAAATAGCAAAGCACCTCCCTTACACCGAGAAGATGTCCGTGCAACTCGGACCACCCTGATCCTAGAAAGCTAGCCCACCCCCCCCAAAAACTACTTTCCCCCCTATATAAATTGCCTTGAAACCAATCAACAAACCATTTTACCTCCCCAGTACCCGGGCGACAGAAAAGGATAACCCGGAGCAATAGAGAAAGTACCGCAAGGGAAAGCTGAAAGAGAAGTGAAACAACTACCCCCAAGCCACAAAAAGCAGAGATGGCCCCTCGTACCTTTTGCATCATGACCTAGCCAGCATCCCTGAGCATAGAGAACTTTAGTTCAGTCCCCCGAAACTTAGCGAGCTACTTCAAGACAGCCTATGCTGGGCAAACCCGTCTCTGTTGCAAAAGAGTGGGACGATCTTCAAGTAGAGGTGATAAACCTACCGAGCCTAGTTATAGCTGGTTGTCTGAGAAGTGTATTTAAGTTCAGCCTCCCGACTCCCCCCATCCAGGACGCCCACGTTTCCCAAGACTAAGTGTGACCGAGAGAGTTAGTCAAAGAGGGTACAGCCCCTTTGAAAAAGGACACAGCCTCGCCGGGAGACTAAGGATCATAATTAGCCCAAGGAAGCTTGTTTTAGTGGGCCTAAAAGCAGCCACCTATGAAGAAAGCGTTAAAGCTCATACAAACTCCCACCATCAATACCGAGCCCAACTCTACACTCCCCGCCCACTACCAGACCCTCCCACAAACCCTGGGAAAGACCCTGCTAGGATGAGTAATAAGAGGGGTCGCCCCTCTCCCCCCACACGTGTGTAAATTGGAACGGACCCACCACCAGTAACTAACGGTTCCCCCATCCGAGGGAAATGTAATGCTACCCGAATACCGAGAAGAGCAAACATAATTAATCGTTAACCCGACACAGGTGTGTGCACCAGGAAAGACTTAGATAAAGGGAAGGAACTCGGCAAACACAAGCCTCGCCTGTTTACCAAAAACATCGCCTCTTGCAAAACAAACGAATAAGAGGTCCCGCCTGCCCTGTGACTATATGTTTAACGGCCGCGGTATTTTGACCGTGCAAAGGTAGCGCAATCACTTGTCTCTTAAATGGAGACCTGTATGAAAGGCACCACGAGGGCTTAGCTGTCTCCCCTCTAAAGTCAGTGAAATTGATCTCCCCGTGCAGAAGCGGGGGTACACTCGTAAGACGAGAAGACCCTATGGAGCTTAAGACACAAGGCGACCCATGTGAAACACGCCCCTCCAAAGGGACTGAATGAAATGAACCCCGCTAGAATGTCTTCGGTTGGGGCGACCGCGGGGAAAGACAAAACCCCCGCATGGATAGGGGTTACTACTCCCCCTAAAACCTAGACCCGCAGGTCAAACCAACAGTATTTCTGACCACCAAAGAGCCGGCAATGCCGATCGACGGACCGAGTTACCCTAGGGATAACAGCGCAATCCCCTCCCAGAGCCCTTATCGACAAGGGGGTTTACGACCTCGATGTTGGATCAGGACATCCTAATGGTGCAGCCGCTATTAAGGGTTCGTTTGTTCAACGATTAACAGTCCTACGTGATCTGAGTTCAGACCGGAGTAATCCAGGTCAGTTTCTATCTACGCATTGGCCTCTTCCAGTACGAAAGGACCAAAGAGGAGGGGCCCCTGTTAACGACACGCCTCACCCCCTACTGATGAACACAAATAAAATAGAAGGGGGACAAGCTCCCAAGCCCAAGAGAAGGGTAAGTTAGGGTGGCAGAGCCTGGCTACTGCGAGAGGCCTAAAACCTTTCAACGGGGGTTCAAATCCTCCCCCTAGCTCGACACGCCACATACCCTCAAACCCGGCCGGTTACTACCCGGACAGGAGGAGACTAAAACCTCCAACTGGCAATGATTGATATTCTTGTCACACACGTTCTTAACCCGCTAGCCTACATTGTACCCGTACTCCTTGCAGTAGCATTCCTGACTCTCCTGGAACGGAAAGTACTTGGCTACATACAACTACGGAAAGGCCCAAACATTGTCGGCCCCTACGGCCTCCTCCAACCCATCGCAGACGGTGTTAAGCTTTTTATCAAGGAGCCTGTCCGACCCTCGACTTCCTCCCCTTTCCTCTTTTTAGCAACACCCATCTTGGCTCTCACCCTTGCACTTGCCCTTTGATCCCCGATACCTATTCCCCACCCAGTCACCAACCTGAACCTCGGAGTCTTATTCGTGCTGGCCCTATCAAGCCTCGCCGTCTATTCCATTCTCGGATCAGGCTGGGCCTCCAACTCTAAATACGCCCTTGTGGGCGCACTACGAGCCGTAGCTCAAACCATCTCCTACGAAGTGAGCCTCGGATTAATCCTGCTCTCCGTGATTGTTTTTGTCGGCGGGTTCTCCCTACAAATATTCAACTCCTCCCAAGAAGCAATCTGACTAGCTGTTCCCGCATGGCCACTTGCAGCTATATGGTACATCTCCACGCTTGCTGAAACCAACCGAGCCCCCTTCGACCTAACTGAGGGAGAATCCGAGCTGGTCTCGGGATTTAATGTGGAATACGCCGGCGGCCCATTCGCTCTGTTCTTCCTTGCAGAGTATGCGAACATCCTCCTAATAAATACCCTCTCGACCATCCTCTTCCTCGGCGCCCACCACATCCCCGCCCTCCCAGAGCTCACCACAGCTAACCTTATGACGAAAGCAGCGCTATTATCAATCATATTCCTTTGAGTACGAGCATCATACCCCCGCTTCCGTTATGACCAGCTCATACACCTCGTCTGAAAGAACTTCCTCCCCCTCACCCTCGCACTAGTCGTCTGACATCTCGCCCTCCCCCTTGCCCTTGCAAGCATTCCCCCACAGCTCTAACGGACTCGTGCCTGAATCTTATAGGGCCACTTTGATAGAGTGAAACATGGGGGTTAAAATCCCTCCGAATCCTTAGAAAGAGGGGACTTGAACCCCTCCTTAAGAGATCAAAACTCTTGGTGCCTCCACTACACCACTTCCTAGTAAAATCAGCTAACTAAGCTATTAGGCCCATACCCTAATCATGCGGGTGAAACCCCCTCTTTTACTGATGAACCCCTACATCTTATTCATCCTCCTATTTAGCCTAGGCCTCGGAACCACAGTTACCTTCGCCAGCTCACACTGACTCCTCGCCTGAATAGGCCTGGAAATCAACACCCTCGCGATTATCCCGCTAATGACCCAACAGCACCACCCCCGCGCAGTAGAGGCAGCCACTAAATACTTCCTCACACAGGCGACCGCCGCCGCCATCATCCTATTCGCGAGCACTACCAACGCCTGAATCACAGGACAATGAAACATCCTAGAACTATCACACCCTCTCCCCACCACTGCCATTACGATTGCCCTCGCACTCAAAGTGGGCCTTGCACCGACCCACTTCTGACTTCCTGAGGTCCTGCAGGGGTTGGACCTCACCACAGGACTACTCCTGTCTACCTGACAAAAGCTAGCCCCCTTTGCCCTCATCGCCCAGCTTAACTCAACTGCCCCCGCATTACTTATTTTCTTGGGCCTAACGTCCACCCTAGTTGGTGGATGGGGCGGCCTCAATCAAACTCAATTACGAAAAATCTTGGCCTACTCATCAATCGCCCACTTAGGCTGAATGATCCTTATCCTTCAATTTAACCCCTCCCTCACGGTCCTGACCCTCTTTACTTATATCCTTATAACATCATCCACCTTCCTCACATTTAAAGCCTCCAACTCAACCAACATTAACGCCCTGGCAACCTCATGAACTAAAGTACCAGCCCTAATTGGCCTCGCCCCTCTTATCCTCCTATCTCTTGGTGGCCTTCCTCCCCTGGCCGGCTTCGCGCCTAAGTGACTTATTCTTCAAGAGCTGACCAAGCAAAACCTCCCCCTTACCGCCACAATCGCTGCTCTGACAGCCCTCCTCAGCCTTTACTTCTACCTTCGCATCTGCTACACCATGGCCCTCACTGTTTCGCCCGGCACCCTAGCAAACTTCTCCCCCTGACGACACAATCACACCCCCTCCACCTTACCTCTCTCAGTCTCTACATCTGCCACCCTTCTTCTCCTCCCCCTAACCCCCACCGCGCTAGCCCTGCTCCCTACTTAGAAGGGTTTAGGCTAACTAGACCAAGAGCCTTCAAAGCCCTAAGTGGGGGTGAAAATCCCCCAACCCTTGTTAAGATCTACGGGACTCTACCCCACATCTCCTGTATGCAAAACAGGTGCTTTAATTAAGCTAAGACCTCTCTAGGTGGAAGAGGTGCTTTAATTAAGCTAAGACCTCTCTAGGTGGGAAGGCCTCGATCCTACAAATGCTTAGTTAACAGCTAAGCGCTCAAGCCAGCGAGCATCCATCTACGTTTCCCCTCGCCAGAGGCGAGCGAGGCGAGGGGAAACCCCGGGCACTTCCGAGGGAGTGCCTGCTGTCCCACCCGCTGTGACACGAAGAGGATTTGAACCTCTGTCTATGGGGCTACAATCCACCGCTTAGACACTCAGCCATCATGTCCGCTATAGGCCCTGGCCGGCAGCTAGCCGGCTTCTTCAGATTTGCAATCTGACGTGATAACACCTCAAAGCCCTATATTCTACCCGTGGCAATTACCCGCTGATTTTTCTCAACCAATCACAAAGACATTGGCACCCTTTACCTCGTATTTGGTGCCTGAGCAGGCATGGTAGGAACCGCCCTAAGCCTCCTCATCCGGGCTGAGCTCAGCCAACCTGGTGCTCTCCTCGGGGACGACCAAATCTACAACGTGATCGTAACAGCTCACGCTTTCGTAATAATCTTCTTTATGGTGATACCAATCATGATCGGAGGTTTCGGAAACTGACTAATCCCCTTAATGATCGGAGCTCCCGATATGGCATTCCCTCGAATAAATAACATAAGCTTCTGACTCCTGCCCCCATCTTTCCTTCTCCTGCTGGCCTCCTCCGGCGTAGAAGCCGGGGCCGGCACTGGCTGGACAGTCTATCCCCCACTTGCTAGCAACCTCGCACATGCTGGGGCCTCTGTAGACCTAACAATTTTCTCACTTCACCTAGCGGGCGTCTCATCAATCCTCGGAGCCATTAATTTCATTACAACCATCATTAATATGAAACCCCCTGCTATAACACAGTACCAAACACCCCTGTTCGTCTGAGCAGTCCTCATTACGGCAGTACTCCTCCTCCTTTCCCTCCCTGTCCTAGCTGCCGGGATTACAATGCTTCTAACAGACCGAAATCTAAACACCACTTTCTTCGACCCCGCAGGAGGTGGAGACCCTATTCTCTACCAACACTTATTCTGATTCTTCGGACACCCCGAAGTCTACATTTTGATTCTCCCCGGCTTTGGCATAATCTCTCACATCGTTGCCTACTACTCGGGTAAAAAAGAACCTTTCGGGTACATGGGCATAGTCTGAGCAATGATGGCCATCGGCTTCCTTGGCTTTATTGTGTGGGCCCACCACATGTTCACGGTGGGAATAGACGTGGACACTCGGGCTTACTTTACATCCGCAACAATAATTATCGCTGTTCCAACGGGGGTAAAAGTATTTAGCTGACTAGCCACCCTTCACGGAGGCGTCATTAAATGAGAAACCCCAATGTTATGGGCCCTAGGCTTTATTTTCCTATTCACAGTCGGCGGCTTAACAGGTATTGTACTAGCTAACTCCTCACTAGATATCGTACTCCACGACACCTACTACGTAGTAGCCCACTTCCATTATGTTCTCTCAATGGGGGCAGTCTTTGCCATCGTAGCCGCCTTTATTCACTGATTCCCTCTATTCTCAGGCTACACCCTTCACAGCACGTGAACTAAAATCCACTTCGGAGTAATGTTCATCGGTGTCAACTTAACCTTCTTCCCTCAGCACTTCCTCGGACTTGCAGGTATACCCCGCCGATACTCAGACTACCCGGACGCCTACACCCTGTGAAACACTGTGTCATCCATCGGGTCCCTAATCTCATTAGTTGCCGTGATTATATTCCTATTTATTCTATGGGAAGCATTTGCCGCCAAACGAGAAGTAATGTCAGTCGAACTCACATCCACCAATATCGAGTGACTTCAAGGCTGCCCTCCGCCCTACCACACCTTTGAAGAACCAGCCTTCGTTCAAATTCGAATAAACTAACGAGAAAGGGAGGAATTGAACCCCCGTGTGCTGATTTCAAGCCAGCCACATAACCACTCTGCCACTTTCTTCATGAGGTACTAGTAAAGCATTACACTGCCTTGTCAAGACAGAATCGTGGGTTAAAACCCCACGTACCTTGCCTCCAATTAATGGCCCACCCCTCCCAACTAGGTTTCCAAGACGCAGCCTCACCCGTTATAGAAGAGCTCCTCCACTTTCACGACCACGCATTAATAGTTGTCCTCCTAATCAGTACTCTCGTCTTCTACATCATTATCGCGATGGTTTCTACTAAACTTACAAATAAATACATTATTGACTCACAAGAAATTGAAATTGTCTGAACCATTCTTCCCGGGGTTATTTTGATTCTCATCGCCATGCCCTCTCTCCGAATCCTCTACCTTATGGACGAAATTAATGACCCCCACCTCACAATTAAAGCCGTGGGCCATCAATGATACTGAAGTTACGAATATACAGATTACGAAAATCTAGCCTTTGACGCTTACATGGTCCCGACACAAGATCTCCTACCTGGACAGTTTCGCCTACTAGAGACTGACCACCGCATGGTGGTCCCCGTCGAATCACCAATTCGTATACTAATTTCCGCAGAGGACGTCCTCCACTCATGAGCTGTCCCAGCCCTAGGGGTAAAAATGGACGCAATTCCTGGCCGCCTAAACCAAACAGCCTTTCTCACATCACGACCAGGTGTGTTCTACGGACAATGCTCTGAAATCTGTGGGGCTAACCACAGCTTCATACCAATCGTCGTTGAAGCCGTCCCCCTTGAACACTTTGAGAACTGGTCCTTTCTAATACTTGAAGACGCTTACATTAGGAAGCTAAAACGGGTCTAGCGTTAGCCTTTTAAGCTAAAGACTGGTGATCCCCAACCACCCCTAGTGACATGCCCCAACTCAACCCTAACCCTTGGTTTGCCATTCTCGTCTTCTCATGAATAGTACTCCTAATTGCGATCCCACCTAAGGTCCTAAGCCACACTTTCCCTAACGAGCCCACGTCCCAAAGCACAGAAAAGCCCCAAACCCACCCCTGAAACTGACCATGGCACTAAACTTTTTTGACCAATTCATAAGCCCCTCGCTCCTCGGCATTCCGCTAATTGCCCTTGCCCTAACCCTCCCCTGACTACTCTACCCAGCCGCAACCAACCGATGACTAAACAGCCGAATACTTACTCTCCAGGGTTGATTTGTAAACCGCTTTACCCAACAGCTGCTCCTCCCTATTAACCTGGGCGGCCACAAGTGAGCCGCACTCTTTACCTCTCTGATGCTCTTCCTAATCACCCTAAATATGTTAGGCCTCCTACCATACACCTTCACCCCCACCACCCAGCTATCGCTAAACATGGGCCTAGCCATCCCTCTCTGACTCGCAACCGTAATCATCGGAATGCGAAACCAGCCGACCCATGCCCTAGGCCACCTCCTCCCAGAGGGCACACCCACGCCTCTGATCCCAGTACTAATTATTATCGAAACTATTAGCCTATTTATTCGACCTCTAGCCCTAGGGGTCCGACTTACAGCCAACCTCACAGCCGGGCACCTTCTAATTCAACTAATTGCTACAGCCGCCTTTGTCCTTCTCCCCCTTATACCGACAGTAGCAATCCTAACCACTATCCTCCTCTTCCTCCTTACCCTCCTAGAAGTGGCAGTTGCCATGATTCAGGCTTATGTCTTTGTCCTGCTCCTAAGCCTCTACCTTCAAGAAAACGTCTAAACCCCCCACCCACTAAGAACCCCCTAATGGCCCACCAAATGCACGCTTACCACATAGTTGACCCCAGCCCCTGACCCCTCACAGGGGCAGTTGCCGCCCTACTTCTCACGTCTGGCCTAGCCATCTGATTCCACTTCAACTCCGCTTCCTTAATAACCCTAGGACTGGCCCTCACTACGCTGACAATGTACCAATGGTGACGAGATGTCGTCCGAGAAGCCACGTACCAAGGACACCACACGCCCCCTGTCCAAAAAGGCCTCCGATACGGAATGGTCCTCTTCATTACCTCCGAAGTTTTCTTCTTCGCCGGCTTCTTCTGGGCTTTTTACCACTCAAGCCTCGCCCCCACAGTCGAACTTGGCGGATTCTGACCCCCCTCAGGCATTACCACACTAGACCCTTTCGAAGTCCCCCTACTCAACACGGCCGTACTACTAGCATCCGGAGTAACAGTTACCTGAGCTCACCATAGCATTCTGGAGGGCCAGCGAAAGCAAGCAATTCAATCCCTCGCCCTAACCGTCCTGCTTGGGTTCTATTTTACCTTTCTCCAGGCCCTAGAATACTACGAAGCCCCCTTCACGATTGCCGACGGCGTATACGGCTCCACCTTCTTTGTAGCCACAGGCTTCCACGGCCTTCACGTCATTATCGGCTCAACATTCCTGGCCGTCTGCCTGCTCCGGCAAGCCAACTACCACTTTACAACTGAGCACCATTTTGGGTTCGAGGCGGCCGCCTGATACTGACACTTCGTAGACGTCGTCTGACTATTCCTTTATATCTCTATCTACTGATGAGGCTCATAATCTTTCTAGTACAACTGTTAGTATAAGTGACTTCCAATCACCCGGCCTTGGTTAGAATCCAAGGAAAGATAATGAATTTGATTTCAACCATCCTTCTTATCGCAGTCCTCCTATCCCTAATCCTCACCATTGTTTCCTTCTGACTCCCCCAGATAAGCCCAGACTCCGAAAAGCTTTCCCCCTACGAATGTGGCTTTGACCCTCTGGGCTCTGCCCGTCTTCCCTTCTCCCTCCGATTCTTCCTTGTCGCAGTCCTCTTCCTCCTGTTTGACCTAGAAATTGCACTCCTTCTCCCCCTTCCCTGGGGGAACCAACTCACCAACCCCCTATCCACATTCTTATGAGCTGCAGCCGTCCTAGGGCTCCTTATCCTGGGCCTAGCCTACGAGTGAACACAGGGCGGGCTTGAATGAGCTGAGTGGGTTATTAGTCCAAATAAGACACTTGATTTCGGCTCAAGAAATTAAGGTTTAAGTCCTTAATCACCCTATGACCCCCGCCCACTTTACCTTTTCATCAGCTTTTATTCTAGGACTAATAGGCCTGGCATTCCACCGGACCCACCTTCTCTCCGCCCTTTTATGCTTAGAAGGTATAATACTATCCCTATTCATCGCACTATCAATTTGAACCCTCCAGCTCGACGCCACCGCCTACTCAGCAGCTCCGATGCTGCTTCTAGCCTTCTCTGCATGTGAAGCAAGTGCAGGTCTGGCTCTTCTGGTGGCCACAACTCGAACCCACGGCACCGACCACTTACAGAGCCTTAACCTCCTACAATGCTAAAAGTACTCCTCCCAACGTTCTTACTATTCCCCACAATCTGACTAGCCCCTCCTAAATGGGTCTGACCCTCGTCCCTAACCCACAGCCTCATTATTGCCCTAGTAAGCCTACACTGATTTATGCACGCATCAGAGACCGGGTGGTCCTTAATAAACCCCCTTATCGCCACTGATCCACTCTCAACCCCCCTTCTTATTCTCTCTTGCTGGCTTCTTCCACTAATGATTCTTGCCAGCCAAAACCACATAGCTCACGAGCCCTTAGGCCGCCAACGAGCTTATATTACCCTGTTGGCCTCTCTTCAATTTTTCCTCATCCTAGCCTTCGGGGCGACAGAAATCTTCATGTTTTATGTGATGTTCGAAGCTACCCTAATCCCCACCCTAATTCTGATTACCCGCTGAGGAAACCAAACCGAACGGCTCAATGCAGGCACATACTTTTTATTCTACACACTCGCGGGCTCCCTTCCCCTTCTTGTCGCCCTGCTCCTACTGCAAAACGAAGTAGGTACCTTATCCCTCCTCACACTTCAGTACGCCAAACCACTGCTCTTAACAACATGGGGTAACAAAATCTGGTGGGCCGGATGCTTACTTGCCTTCCTGGTAAAAATGCCCCTATACGGCGTACACCTCTGACTACCCAAAGCACACGTAGAAGCCCCCATTGCAGGGTCAATAGTTCTAGCCGCTGTTCTCCTAAAACTCGGAGGTTACGGCATGATGCGAATAATGCTCTTGCTCGACCCCCTGTCCAAAGAGCTCGCCTACCCCTTTATTGCCCTAGCCCTCTGGGGTGTAATCATAACCGGCTCAATCTGCCTACGCCAAACCGACCTTAAGTCTCTGATTGCCTACTCCTCTGTGAGCCACATGGGCCTGGTTGCAGGCGGAATTTTAGTTCAAACCCCCTGAGGGTTCACAGGCGCATTAGTACTTATGATCGCTCACGGGCTTGCATCCTCTGCCCTATTCTGCCTCGCCAACACCAACTACGAACGGACACACAGTCGCACCATGGTCCTCGCACGGGGCATACAAATGATGCTCCCCCTTATGGCCACATGGTGATTCATTAGTAACCTCGCCAATCTTGCCCTTCCCCCTCTCCCTAACTTAATAGGCGAGCTCATGATCATCACCTCCCTGTTTAACTGATCCCCTTGAACCCTGGTCCTAACAGGGACAGGCACGCTGATCACCGCCGCCTACTCACTCTACATGTTCCTAATAACACAACGGGGACCTCTACCAACCCACATAATCACCCTCGACCCATCCCACACTCGCGAACACCTTCTAATGACCCTCCACATTGTGCCCCTCCTCCTGTTAGTATTGAAACCCGAACTAATATGAGGCTGATCTGCCTGTAGGCATAGTTTTAACCAAAACGTTAGATTGTGATTCTAAAAATAGAAGTTAGACCCTTCTTGCCCACCGAGGGTGGCTCGACAGCAGTAAAGATTGCTAATCCTTCACCCCCTCGGTTAAACCCCGGGGCTCCCTCGACGTCCCGGCTTCTAAAGGATAATAGTCATCCGCTGGTCTTAGGCTCCATTAACTCTTGGTGCAAATCCAAGTAGAAGCTATGCACACAACAATTGTATCCTCCTCTCTTCTATTAATTCTAACCCTCCTAGTCCTCCCCGTCCTCATAACCCTGAACCCCCGCCCCCTGCCCTCACACTGGGCCACCTCTCAGGTAATGACCGCTGTCAAACTAGCATTTTTTATCAGCCTGCTTCCACTATTTATTTTCTTAAACGAGGGTACAGAAACCATCCTCACCAACTGAACCTGAATAAACACACTATCCTTCAGTATTAGCCTCAGCTTCAAATTTGATCACTACTCAATTATTTTTACACCTATTGCCCTTTATGTAACATGATCCATCCTGGAATTTGCATCATGATACATACATGCAGACCCCCAGATAAACCGATTCTTTAAGTACCTTCTCATTTTCCTTATCGCTATAATCACCCTTGTCTCAGCTAACAATATATTCCAGATCTTTATCGGCTGAGAGGGGGTCGGGATCATGTCCTTTCTCCTAATCGGCTGGTGATACGGGCGTACTGACGCCAATACCGCTGCACTGCAAGCTGTCATCTACAACCGCGTGGGCGACATTGGGCTAATCCTTGCCATGGCATGACTCGCAACAAATTTGAACTCCTGGGAGACTCAACAGATATTTGCTACCTCCAAAGGAATGGACCTCACACTACCCCTATTAGGCTTAATTTTGGCTGCTACGGGCAAGTCCGCCCAATTCGGCCTCCACCCTTGACTCCCCTCGGCAATGGAGGGTCCAACCCCCGTCTCTGCCCTACTTCACTCTAGCACAATAGTCGTAGCCGGCATCTTCCTACTAATTCGACTCAGCCCACTAATTGAAGACAACCAGACAGCACTAACAACATGCCTATGCCTAGGCGCCTTAACCACAGTGTTTACAGCAACTTGCGCCCTGACCCAAAATGACATCAAGAAAATTGTTGCTTTCTCGACTTCCAGCCAGCTCGGCCTTATAATGGTCACCATCGGCCTCAACCAACCCCAACTAGCGTTCCTCCACATCTGCACTCATGCCTTTTTTAAGGCAATACTTTTCCTCTGCTCTGGCTCCATTATTCACTCCCTAAATGACGAACAGGACATCCGCAAAATAGGGGGAATACACCACCTCGCCCCCCTCACATCCACCTGCCTTACAACAGGGAGTCTTGCCCTCGCAGGCACCCCCTTCCTAGCCGGCTTCTTCTCCAAAGATGCAATCATCGAAGCCATAAATACATCCCACCTTAACGCCTGAGCCCTTGCCCTAACACTGCTTGCCACCTCTTTCACAGCAGTCTACAGCCTGCGGGTAATCTTCTTCGTTTCAGCCGGACACCCCCGCTTTGCAGCACTCTCACCAATTAATGAAAATAACCCCGCGGTCATTAACCCTATCAAACGACTTGCCTGAGGAAGCATTACCGCCGGCCTTCTAATCACCTCCAATATGGTCCCCCTCAAAACCCCCATCATAACTATACACCCCGCCCTGAAATTGAGCGCACTGATTGTAACCATCTTAGGATTAGCAACTGCTTTAGAGCTTGCATCAATGACGAGCAAGCAGGTCAAGACTACACCCGCACCCACTTCACACCACTTCTCCAACATACTGGGGTATTTCCCAGCCCTTGTCCACCAAATCGTCCCCAAATTGGGTCTCGTCCTTGGCCAATCCCTAGCCTCCCAGACAATCGACCAAACATGATTGGAAAAAGTCGGCCCTAAAATAACAACCTCCGCCCAGCTCCCCATAATCTCTACCACAAGCAACGCACAACAAGGGTCCATTAAAACCTACCTCACCCTATTTTTCCTCACCCTCTGCTTAACCGCCCTCACCGCCAGCTTGTAATTACACCGCACGAAGAGCCCCACGACTCAAACCCCGTGTTAACTCAAGGACCACAAATAAAGTTAGCAGAAGAACCCATGCACACGCAACAAGTACAGACCCTCCCGCCGAGTACATGACTGCCACTCCCGCCGTGTCAGCAGCCACCATTGCAAGGCTTTGAAGCTCATCTACAGCCCCTCACGACGCCTCATATCACCCGCCCCAAAACCATCCCCCTGCTGCCCCTACCACTACTAAATATCCCAGAACATAAGCCATAACTGACCGCTCCCCTCAGCTTTCTGGAAATGGCTCCGCAGCAAGTGCTGCTGAATAAGCAAAAACAACAAGTATGCCCCCCAAATAGATTAAAAATAAAACCAAGGACAAAAAAGGCCCACCATGGCCAACCAGAATCCCGCACCCCAGCCCTGCAACCACTACCAACCCCAAAGCTGCAAAATAGGGAGACGGGTTAGATGCTACCGCTACAAGACCAAACACAAAACCCAGCATGATTAAGGACATTAAATAGGTCATGATTCTTGCCCGGGCTCTAACCGAGACTAATGACTTGAAAAACCACCGTTGTAATTCAACTACAAGAACCGCTAATGACCAGCCTACGAAAAACGCACCCCCTCTTAAAAATTGCAAATGATGCTCTTGCTGACCTCCCCGCCCCTTCTAACATTTCAGTCTGATGAAATTTCGGATCACTCTTAGGACTCTGCCTAATTATTCAGATCGCCACAGGCCTGTTCCTAGCAATACACTACACTTCCGACATCGACACAGCCTTCTCTTCAGTAACCCATATCTGCCGGGATGTAAACTACGGCTGACTCATTCGAAACATGCACGCCAACGGCGCGTCTTTCTTTTTCATCTGCATCTACATGCACATCGGACGAGGCCTGTATTACGGGTCCTACCTCTACAAAGAGACATGAAATGTTGGCGTCATCCTCCTCCTTCTGGTAATGATGACCGCCTTCGTTGGCTATGTCCTCCCCTGGGGACAAATATCATTCTGAGGTGCCACAGTCATTACAAATCTGCTCTCTGCTGTCCCCTACGTCGGTGGTACCCTTGTCCAATGAATCTGAGGGGGCTTCTCCGTAGACAACGCCACTTTAACCCGATTTTTCGCATTTCACTTCTTGCTTCCATTCATCATCGCCGCCATAACTATAATTCACCTAATTTTCCTTCATGAAACGGGCTCTAATAATCCCGCAGGCGTTAACTCCGACGCGGACAAAATCTCGTTCCATCCTTACTTCTCCTACAAAGATCTTCTCGGTTTCGTAGCACTTCTTATAGGCCTCACATGCATTGCACTGTTCACTCCCAATCTACTGGGCGACCCAGACAACTTTACGCCTGCAAACCCCCTAGTCACCCCTCCCCACATCAAGCCAGAATGATACTTCCTATTTGCCTACGCCATCCTACGCTCCATTCCTAACAAACTAGGCGGTGTCCTTGCCCTCCTATTCTCCATCCTAGTCCTCATGCTCGTACCCATTCTCCACACCTCAAAACAACGAGGCATTACATTCCGCCCCGTCACACAATTCCTGTTTTGACTGCTCGTTGCCGACGTCATAATTCTTACCTGAATTGGGGGCATACCCGTCGAACATCCTTTCGTTATCATCGGTCAAGTAGCATCAGTCGTATACTTCAGCATTTTCCTAATCTTTGCTCCTCTGGCAGGATGAGCAGAGAACAAAGCCCTTGAATGAGCCTGCCTTAGTAGCTCAGAGAATAGAGCGTCGGTCTTGTAAGCCGAATGTCGGAAGTTTAAATCTTCCCTAACGCTTTTCATTCTTCACCCAGGCTCTGCCACCCCCAGACAATGCCATATACCCGCTTTGAAGTTGGACACTTCACCTACCCTCAAAGCGACGAGAATTACACTCCCACCTTCGGCACCCAAAGCCGATGCTCTGTTTAAATTAAACTACGCTTTGATAATTCCACCACTCAAGGACACCTCCACCAGCATCCAAGGGCCCGGAAAGGAAAATCGTTGCCCATGCCAACGGACGGCACTATCCCACCTCAGCTAGCGGACACGCAATACTCGACCATCCTCAGCCCCCGGCAAATCCGCCTCCTCCGCCCACGCTTTAAGGTAAACATTGCAACATCCCGAGCTCGTTTTCCGCCGCCCCCTCCCCCGCCCATGTCTTCGACCACTAATTAGCACGCTCATCAAGCACTTCAACATCAAATGATCTTTTTTGCCCCCCCTCGCCCCCCCAAAAAAGGTGCTCAACCCTCCAATAAATGGCCTAACTTTTTGATTTATCTATGGACTTCACGGTCTATATGACCTTCGTCTTCCAACGCTCTTTGACAAATATATGTCTTTGTTAGAGATTCCATTGAACACCGTTATGTATATATACCATAAAATTAATTTAATGCCTATTTGCCTGCGGCAGATTGTGGACCCCGTCCTAAGTGCACAACTGAGAGTTCATCAAAAGTTTGACTCTCAGCGGGGGGGCCGGACCTTCGCTCTCAGCCAATCAGCGAGTGAAACAGCCCGGATGGAAATTGAATAAAATTTCGGGGAAATTTTACTCAATTTAATATTAATTTCATACTCATCCCATGATTATGTATTCTTTCAAATAAAGATACACATCCCGCTAAAGCAAGACTCAATCATTCCCGAATTTTCTCCGCGAGTGTGAAGGTATTCGTTCCCGGGAGTGGTTCCCATAAACTATTGACGTTTGACCACCCAGTTACGAAAATCCGGTCCAGGCCATTGCGTGGTTCTAGATCGATAGAGAAACCACTCGACGTGGGGGTAGCAACTCCTGGTGTATCCAGACTAGTGTTTCTACATCTTGACCATATTTAAACCGTGATTAAGCATTGTTCCCAAAACTCGGACGAACATCCCTTAATGGTGATAAGCGGTCGGACCCCGTTAACGTGGCTAGCTCACCGGCGTTCCACGCGGCCGCGTGAAATCTTTACACAAATCACAGCCTCCGGCTATAAATAGCCTCCGCCTGACCACTCGTCCACCTTCACGCCTGCCTCACTCTAAAGCGCATCTCTTCTTTTTTTTCTCTTACCATCTCATCTGACTTGCCCATGCATAAAGCTAACGGCGATTATTAAGGTGGTTCCCTGTGCGAAATTGGATAACCCACGCCAAAAACTGCACGCTCTAGGTTTACACTAAAGGTCCACAAAATTGGGTTTAAACAAAGTGAGGTTAACCAATCAAGCCGTTACCAGGCTAGCCTATAGGCGCTCCACGCGGCCGCGTGATATTCGTACCTATTATACAGCCTCCGGCTATGTGTAGCCTCCGGCCGTCGGTTACGCGTCCACCTTCACGCCTGCACTCACTCTGCAGCGTACTACTTGCCTTTTTGATCCTCTCACTTAATTCTGAATGGAGGAGGGAGGGAGGCGGTTGGAGATCCCGAAAAAATAACCCACACCAAGCCAAGCCAAAACAAATTAAAAAAGATCCAATAAAATCAAGGAAAAATTATCCATAACATAAAGACATAATCTTGAATATATGAATAAAATTAATTCTTAAAGCATAATGGAGACACCCCCTTTTTCCTTCAAATTTCATGCCGAAATTTCGGCAATTCCCCCCCTCCCCCCATGATTTTCATCACGCTTTACCATGATTTTCATCACGCTTTACCATGATTTTCATCACGCTTTACCATGACTTTCATCACGCTTTACCATGATTTTGTCTTCTTCATCTCCCCATCCCACCATCGTCAACGCTCCACGACCTGCGCCCGCGATCCCCGATTTGCTCGGTCCTGCCTCGGTCAAAGCCGAGGCTCTT